TTTATTTTAAATAAAATGTTTACAATTTATTTATAAAATGTTAGTTTTTTTTTATTATAAATAAAGTTAGTTTTAAGTTTGATTTCATTCCATCAAAATGACGGAGAAATTTGGGTCACATAGAAGATTTGGGACAAATTTGAAAAAAAAAGTGACCGAATCAAAAAAAAAATACTCAATGAAAATTTACTTATTATATCTAACTAATTTTAATATTATATACCATAACTTATTTATATAAATATCTTATTAATTATTATATTGAATTTTACATATACATATATATATTATTATATTCATATATATAATTAAATTATTTAACAATAAAGGTGGAACTCTTTACTAATAAGATTATATAGATTAAAAGATTAATTTTATATGACCATTAATTAACTAAATTTAGGAAACGTATAGATACTAAATAGTTATCTTTTTAATTTATAGTTGTAACATTGTATCTTATGATTGTGTAATTAATTATTATTATTTACTGTAATATATTAATTAAATATTTATATATATATATATGTATAATAGAATACTAAAATTGAAGATTTAATGGTTATATAACCAGTTATAATTGAATATATTATCGTTGCTATGGTTTATTGATAAGTAAATCATTTATATAAAGATTAAAAAAAAAAAAAAAAAAAATTTCCATAATTTACTACAAGATAGATTTTTGATTAATCGAATTATCTCTTAAAAATTGAAAATTTATTTAATCATTCATTACGGTTATCATTTTATATACGTAGTGTATCCAAATGTATCATTAGGGTGGTTTATATAATTATATTCCAATAAGAATTTTATAACATCAATGATTTTTGATTGTTTTTCTTGTTAAAACAAAGGTTTATTAAATTTTTATTCCAATACTAATTTAATATATATATGTATATATATACGCATTAATACAATTTTTTTAATTAGATTTTATTTGAATAATTTAAATTTATTTTGAATAAAAATTTAATAGGTTGTTTATTTAAATATTTGCATTAATATAATTTTTTAAATGAAATTTTAGTTATATAATTTTTGTTAATATTTATTATAAAATTTTAAATTTTGATATCAAGAAAATATTTATTTAATATATTATATATATTTTTTTTAAAAAATGTTAATTTTATTTTTATAATAAACTATGAATTTTTGGGCAAAATTTTGAGGTTTTTTTTTATTTTATATTTTATTATAAAATTGTTGTGTTCATGGGCAAGAATACAGCTATTTGTTAATAAATTAATAATTTAATTATAAATTTGGTGTGTTAATGGGACTACACACAACAATTTTATATTAAATTTTATAAAATTTGATAGTTATGATTTATCTATTAGTTCAATTGAATTTGTTCTAATTATATGAAATGGATCTGGGCAAAATCTATTTCTTTTTTTTTAGTTTTCAATAATTTGTTTACGTAATTATTATTATTATATTTGCATGATTATAATAATTTTGTTAATGGATTTTTGTATTAATTCTTCAAATTAGATAAAAAATCATAAGAATTACTTCCGATGGTAAATTTTTCATAGGGGTTTTACCATTGGATTTTGTTATTAGTGGGGGGGGTACGCTTTTTTTTTTCGTTACTAAAATATTTTATGTGAATATTTATTATTATTTATTAAATAATATTATAAATATTAGTAAAAATTTCAAATTGTTTTAACTGAAAATTAAACTTTAGAGGTAAATATTTGTTTTTTAAAAAAATTGAAATTTTAAATATCAAATTTAATTTTTACGTTTTATTTATGTGATTATAAAATTTTACTTTTTGTATAAAATATACTAAAAAGTTTAATTTTGGCTTTGAGATTCATTATAAGGTTATTTTACATGGATTATTTATTTAAAAATTTTTTTGTCAGTAATTATTATTGAAAAATTATAAATGTAAGTTTCAGTAAATTTTAAAAATCTAATTAAATTTGTGCCAGCAATTGCGGTTACACAAATGGATTAATGAATTTATTTGGTATTAAATGTTAATTTATTTGGTTTAAAATTTTAATTTTTAGGTGAAATTTAAATTAAAATTTTTATTTTTATGATTTTTAATTTATTAAAATTTAAAATAAAACTAGGATTAGATACCCTATTATTTAAATAGTAAAAAAAATTACCTGATTAGTATTAGTTATGTTCTTGAAAATTAAAAAATTTGGCGGTATTTTAGTCAGTTCAGAGGAACCTGTCCTATAATTGATATTCCACGATAAGTTTCACTTTTTCTTTAAGTTTGTATATCGTTGTTTAGAATTTTTTTTTAGAATTATAATTTTCAATTTTTACAATGATAAAATATGTCAAATCAAGGTGCAGCTTATGAAAAAGAAGAGATGGGTTACAATAAAAATATTTTTGAATTATAAATTTAGATTTTTATATGAAAATGGATTTGATAGTAATTTTTAATATTTATTAGAAATGATTCATGCTCTAAAATATGCACATATTGCCCGTCACTCTCATTTAAATTGGGATAAGTCGTAACAAAGTAGGTGTACTGGAAAGTGTACCTAGAATTATCAAATTAAAGCTTAATAGAAAGTTTTTTATTTACATTAAAAAGATTGCTGTGCAATTCAGTTAATTTGAAATTATGGGTTTATTTTTTTCTTTTTATAAAAATATTTTTATTTTATTATTTGTTTCTGAAAAATTAATTTTAATTATAGTTTATAAGTAATGTGAATGAATAAATTTAATTTTTTAAAAGAAGAATTTATTTTTTGTACCTTTTGTATCAGGGTTGATCAAATTAAAATTAAGAATTTAATTTTCTCGAATTAAAAAGAGCTAATTAATTATTTATTTATATGTATCAAAATATTTTATAATAATTAATTTGAAATGAAATTTTAATCGTTTTTTAATATATCTAGTTTTTTAAGAAAAGAATTTAATTCTGTTATTATTTATTTAAATGTTAATTTTTAATTTTTAAGTTTTAATAATAAATATTTAATGGGATGAGCTTTTATTTATTTTTTAAAAATTTTTTAATTTAAGTTTTTTGTATAATTTGAATTGTTAATCATTTAAATAAAATAATATTTATTTACTTTACTTTTATTGATTTATATGAATTTTAAATTTTTTATTAAAATGTAATTATAAATTTTAGTTTTTAGTAATAATGATTAAATTAGTAAATTTTAATTTATTTTGTTGTAAAGAAATTAGGTTATAAAAAGGAATTCGGCAAAATTATTTTTCGCCTGTTTATTAAAAACATGTCCTTTTGATTATAATTTAAGGTCTAATCTGCTCAGTGAAAATTTAAATAGCCGCAGTATCCTAACTGTGCAAAGGTAGCATAATAATTAGTTTTTTAATTGAAAGCTGGAATGAACGATTGGACGAGAAAATGACTGTCTCTTTATAATTATTTTTGAATTTAACTTTTAAGTGAAAAGGCTTAAATTTTTTTAAAAGACGAGAAGACCCTATAGAGTTTAATTTGATTTTGCGTTTTTAGAATATTTAATGTGAATTTCAAATTTGGTTGGGGCGATCAAAAGATTAAAGTAACTCTTTTAATTTTAATCATTGATTTATGAATTTTTAGTCTTGAATTATAAGTTTAAATTAAATTACCTTAGGGATAACAGCGTAATTTTTCTTTAGAGTTCATATTAAAAGAGAAGTTTGCGACCTCGATGTTGGATTAAAATAAATTCTTGGTGTAGAAGCTAAGAAATTAAGTCTGTTCGACTTTTAAAATTTTACATGATCTGAGTTTAAACCGGTGTGAGCCAGGTTGGTTTCTATCTTTAAATTAATATAATGTTTTAGTACGAAAGGACCAAACATTGAATATTTTATTTTTTATTTGAATAAAATTAGTTACTTTGGCAGATTAGTGCAATTGATTTAGGATCTTTAAATGTATTTATACAGGTAATATTTGTTTATGAATGATTATATTTCTTTGGTTATTAGTTTTGTTATTTTATTAATTTGTGTATTAGTTGGTGTAGCTTTCTTAACTTTACTTGAACGAAAGGTTTTAGGTTATATTCAGATTCGTAAAGGTCCAAATAAGGTTGGTTTTACTGGGGTAGTTCAACCTTTTAGTGATGCAATTAAATTATTTTCTAAGGAATATTTTCGTCCTTTTATGTCTAATTATATTTCTTTTTATATATCTCCTGTTTTAAATTTATTTTTTTCATTAATGTTGTGGTTATGTTTACCATTTTTTAGAACTTTTCTTCATTTCTCTTTTGGGTTTTTATTTTTTTTGTGCGTTTCTAGTTTAAGTGTTTATACTATTATGATTGCTGGGTGGTCTTCAAATTCTAATTATTCAATGTTAGGAGGGATGCGGTGTGTTGCTCAGACTATTTCTTATGAAGTAAGTTTGTCTTTAATTTTACTTTCTTTTTTGGTTTTAATTGGAAGAGTGAGAATTTTTGATCTATGTTCTTATCAAAATAATATTTGATTTATTTTTGTTGCTTTTCCTTTATGTTTAATTTGATTTGGTTCAAGTCTAGCAGAAACTAATCGTACACCATTTGATTTTGCTGAAGGGGAGTCAGAGTTGGTATCAGGTTTCAATATTGAATATGGAAGAGGGGGATTCGCATTAATTTTTATGGCTGAATATTCAAGAATTTTGTTTATAAGAATGTTGTTTGTATTTCTTTTTTTTGGTGGTTTATATATTAGTTTTATATTTTTTATTATAGTTTTATTTATTTCTTTTCTGTTTTTATGAACTCGTGGTACTCTTCCACGCTTTCGTTATGATAAGCTTATATATTTGGCTTGAAAAAGTTTTCTTCCTATTTCTTTAAATTTTTTAATATTTTATTTAGGTTTAAAGTTTATTATTTTTGTCCAAATTATTTAGTTAATTTATTCTAGTAAAGTTAATAGAGGACTATACCTCTTTTTTATATTTTCAAAATATATACTTATACAAGTTCATTAACTACGCAAATATAATTTTATCTCATATTTTTGATGCTATAAATAGAATAGGAAAAAATAAGAAGTAAAGAATAGTTAAGGCTTGACCTGTAATAATAAATGGGTCTTCTACTGGTTTAGCTCCAATTCATGTTAGTAATAATACAATAGTTAAAAATGTTCAAATTAAAAATTTATTGATTGGATAAAATGAATTACTTTGTATTTTTTTTTTAAATCCTGGTATAATTACTAAGATTAAAATTGATATAAGTAGAGCAATTACTCCTCCTAATTTGTTAGGAATTGATCGTAGAATTGCATATGCAAAAAGGAAATATCATTCTGGTTGAATATGAACAGGAGTAACTATTGGATTTGCTGGAATAAAATTATCAGGATCTCTTAGTAAGTAGGGTTTATAAAGTAAGAATAAGGAAAAAATTATTATGGTAATTATGATTCCTAATAAATCTTTAAAAGAAAAATATGGATGGAAAGGAATTTTATCAATGTTTCTATTAGATCCTAAAGGATTGTTTGATCCTGTTTGGTGGAGGAATAGTAAGTGAATTATTACTATTGCTGCAATTACAAAGGGTAATAGAAAATGGAGACTAAAGAATCGTGTAAGAGTTGCGTTATCAACTGCAAATCCTCCCCAAATTCACTGGACAATTGCTGTTCCAACGTATGGAATTGCTGAAAGGAGATTAGTAATTACTGTTGCTCCTCAGAATGATATTTGCCCTCAAGGTAAAACATATCCTAGGAAAGCTGTTGCTATTACTAATAGTAGAATTACTATTCCTGTTAATCAAGTTGTTGTGTATATGTACGATGAATAATATAATCCTCGTCCTACATGAATGTATAGACATACAAAGAATAAGGATGCTCCATTTGAATGAATAATTCGGATTAATCAACCATAATTTACTTCTCGACAAATATGAGTTACTCTATTAAATGCCAGAGAGATGTCTCCTACATAATGAAATGCCAGAAAAAGTCCTGTTAGAATTTGAATTCCTAAGCATATTCCTAGTAGAAATCCAAAATTTCATCAAATTGAAATATTTGATGGAGTAGGTAAATTAATTAGGGATTCATTAATAATTCTTAGAACTGGATTTTTTTTTATAATTTTCATTAAAATTTTTGTCGTAATGGTCCATATTTAATTATAGTAATTTTTACTACTGCAATTAAAGCGATTAACAAGTAAATAATAAGTATAATTGAGATTATTGATATTGGGTAAGATATATATTTTCTTAATGTTATGAAGAATAAAGGTTGATTATCTAGAGGTATGGAATCAATTCTTGAATATGAATATTGTGAATCATATGGATTATATAAAATTATTGTAATTGCAATTACTAGTAGGGTTATTATTAAAATAAATATTATTATGTTTCTGTGCTTGAATTTTTCATTTGATGCAATTCTTGTTATGTAAATAAATAAAACAAGTAGTCCTCCTACTATAACAATGAATAAAATATAAGAGAATCAGAAATTTAAATTTACAAATCCTCTTGCTAAAGAGATTAATGTTGTTTGAATTAATAATATTAATCCTATTGATAAGGGGTGATTAGTAAATATAAATATAATTGTTGATGTTATCATGAGTCTTATAATTATTTCTATGCAGAGAATAGTTTATTTAAAATTTTAATTTTGGGAATTAATGAAGGGGTTTACTCTTTCTCTGAAGTTTTAAAAGCTAGACTTATTTTTGGTTTACAAGACCAATATTTTACATTAAATTATTAAAACAATGGTAATTAATAATGTTTTTATTTTTTTATTTATATATTTTGTTGGAGTAAGAGTTTTTTGTTTAAAATGTAAGCATTTACTTTTAATATTATTAAGAATTGAATTTTTAATGTTGTCATTATTTTTTGGTCTTCAAATTTCTTTAACTAATTATTTTTATGAATTTAATTTTTCAATAGTTTTTCTTACTATAAGAGTTTGTGAGGGTGCTCTAGGATTATCAATTCTTGTTTCTATAGTTCGTTCATATGGTAATGATTATTTTCAATCTTTTAATGTATTATGATAAAGTTGATTCTTGTAATTATTTCTTTGACTCCTTTATGTTTTTTAATGAATTATTTTTGAATTATTCAGATTTCTTTTTTTCTTTTGTTTTTTATAGTTTTTTTAAATATGAATTTGACTTTTTTTTATACTTCAATTAGTTACATAATAGGGTGTGATTATATTAGTTATTTAATGATTTTATTAAGAATTTGAATTTGTACTTTAATAATTATGGCTAGAGAAAAAATTTATAGAGAAAATAATTTTCCTGGATTTTTTTGTTTTACTGTGTTAATATTATTATTTTCACTTATTTTAACTTTTGGATCTATAAATATGTTCATGTTTTATATTTTCTTTGAAGTTTCTTTAATTCCTACTTTAATTTTAATTTTAGGTTGGGGCTATCAGCCTGAACGAATTCAAGCTGGTATATATATATTAATATACACATTATTTGGTTCACTTCCTATAATTATTTCTTTGTTATATATATATAAGAATTTTTATACTTTGGATATTTATTATCTTTCTTTTACTTTAGATAATGTTTATTTATATTTGTGTACAATTTTTGTGTTTTTGGTTAAAATTCCTATATACTCAGTTCATTTATGATTACCTAAGGCTCACGTTGAGGCTCCTATTTCAGGGTCAATGATTTTAGCTGGAGTTATGTTAAAATTAGGGGGGTACGGTTTAATTCGTTTTATGAAGATTTATATAGTTGTAGGTTTAAAGTTTAATTTCATTATTATGTCTATTAGTTTAATAGGAGGTTTTATTATTTCTTTAATTTGTCTTCGTCAAATGGATGTTAAGTCTCTCATTGCTTATTCTTCAGTTTCTCATATGAGTTTAGTTTTAGGTGGTCTAATGACCATAAATAGTTGAGGTTTATATGGTTCAGTTATTATAATGGTTTCTCATGGTCTTTGTTCTTCTGGGTTATTTTGTTTAGCTAATTGTTCGTATGAACGTTTGTCTAGGCGTAGGTTATTTTTAAAGAAAGGCTTAATTAATGTTATGCCTAGTATAAGTTTATGATGATTTCTTTTGTGTTCTTCTAATATAGCAGCTCCTCCTTCACTTAATTTATTAGGTGAAATTATATTAATTAATAGATTAGTTTCTTACAGTTGATTAATAATGATTTTTGTTGGATTAATTTCTTTTTTTGGTGGTTGTTATTCTTTGTATTTATATTCAAGTACACAGCATGGGAAAATAGTTATGGGGACATATGCTTTCTCTTCTGGTAATATTCGTGAGTATCTATTAATATTTCTTCATTGAGTTCCTTTAAATTTAATTTTTTTAGTTGGAGATTCATTTATTTGTTATTCAGGTAGTTTAATAAAAACGTTAGTTTGTGGATCTAAAAATATAATTATTTATTTTGAATAATTACAATTTGCACTTTTTATTTTGTTTTTCTTTTCTTTTTTAGAATTGTTTCTTTTATTTTAAGATTGAATTTTATGATTCTTGATTATTCAATTTTTATTGAATATGAGTTGATAAGTTTAAATTCTACAACTATTTGTATAACTATTTTATTAGATTGAATGTCTTTATTATTTTTGAGCTTTGTTTTGTACATTTCTTCAATAGTAATTTATTACAGAAATGATTATATACATGGTGAATTGAATCTTAATCGATTTATTTTATTGGTTATTTTATTTATTATTTCTATATTTTTTATGATTATTAGTCCTAATCTTATTAGAATTTTACTGGGTTGGGATGGTTTAGGGTTAGTTTCTTTTTGTTTAGTAATTTTTTATCAAAATAATAAGTCTTTGAATGCTGGGATGATTACAGCCCTCTCTAATCGTATTGGTGATGTAGCTATTTTGTTAGCAATTTCTTGAATATTTAATTATGGTAGATGAAATTATCTTTTCTTTCTTGACTTTATGTTTAATGATTTCTCTATGAAGATTGTAGTTTATTTTGTTATTTTGGCGGCTCTTACTAAAAGAGCCCAAATCCCATTTTCTTCTTGGCTTCCTGCAGCTATAGCAGCTCCTACACCTGTTTCTTCTTTAGTGCATTCTTCTACTTTGGTTACTGCTGGAGTTTATTTGTTAATTCGTTTTAGAAGTTGTTTAGATAGAAATATAAGTTTTATTTTATTATTTATTTCTAGATTAACTATGTTTATAGCTGGAGTTGGGGCTAATTATGAATATGATTTGAAAAAAGTTATTGCTTTATCTACATTAAGTCAACTTGGGTTAATAATGAGAATTTTATCTTTAGGAGATAGGGATTTAGCTTTTTTCCATCTTTTAACTCATGCTTTATTTAAGGCTTTACTTTTTATATGTGCAGGTAATATAATTCATAATTTACTTAATTATCAAGATATTCGATACATAGGTTCATTAATTAATTATAGACCTTTAACTTGTACATTTTTTAATATTTGTAACTTTTCTTTGTGTGGCTTGCCTTTTTTAGCAGGGTTTTATTCTAAGGATTTAATTGCTGAGTTTATATCTTTTGGTTACTTTAATTTATACATTTATGTTATTTTTTATTTATCTATTGGATTAACAGTTAGCTATTCATTACGTTTATGTTATTATACTTTATTTGGGACTTTTAATTTTTCTTCTTTTCACAGGTTGAATGATCAGTCTTTTTTAATATTGAAGGGAATAGGGGGTTTAATTTTTATAGTAATTTTTGGAGGTAGTATATTAATTTGATTAATATTTCCTTCAATATATTTTATTTGTTTACCTATTTTTATAAAAATGATAACTTTAATTATAATTTTTATAGGGGCAATTCTTGGTTATAATATGGCTAATTTAGATAATTTAATTGTTCATAATTTAACATTAAGAAATTTTTATTTTACATTGTGAAATTTATCTACTCTTTCTACTTATGGAGTAAACTACTATCCTTTAAAGTTGGCTGGATCCTATTATAAGTATGTTGATCACGGTTGGTCAGAATATTTTGGTGGGAAGGGCATGTATCGTGAACTTTCTTCAAATTCTAGATTTTCACAAATTTTAGTAAATAATTCGTTAAAAATTTATTTGATAATGTTTATTTTATGAATTGTTTTATTATTCATTTATTTGTACTTTAATAGCTTATTTAGAGCATAATATTGAAGATATTAAGGAGAATTAAATTCTTAAGGTATTTATAAAATAATATTATTTAATTTTACAATGAAAATGTAATGTTTTAGTTAAACTATATAAATAGAAATATTAACACAAATGCTATTTATGAAGTTAGAAGCTTCAAATTATATATTTCTTTAAACGGAATTTTTTTTCAATGGTATCATTAACAGTGATATACCTCTTTTTTGGTTTCATTTAAAAATAAGGATGAATTTTATCATCAATGGATTAGGTCGAAGTTAACTGCAATATTTTGCTTCTTATTTAAGATAAATTGAAATATCAATATTTTTTAAATGCAAATTAAATGTTAGTTTTAACTATTATCCTAGTATGCTCAATTTAAAGCTCCTTGTTTTCATTCGTGGTATAAACCAATAAGTAGAATTAAAATAAAAATTGATGAAATTATAATGAAAGTGTATGGATTAGAAATTTTTATTGTTACGATAATTGGAAGGAGAAGAGTGATTTCAATGTCAAAAATTAGAAAGATTATTGCAATTAGAAAGAATTGGAGAGAAAAAGGTATTCGTGGTGAAGATTTTGGGTCAAATCCACATTCAAAAGGGCTTCTTTTTTCTCGATCAGTAATTATTTTAAATGAGATTAAATTGTTAATAATGATTAATGCAAATGAGATTAGAAAGATTGTAATGGACAAAATTGTGATGATTATAATTATTTATACTAACATTAGATCTTTTAATTGGAAGTTAAATATAATTCTTATACTATATAAACATCTACCCCATCAATAAATAGAAATATAAAGGAATAATCATACTACATCAACAAAATGTCAATACCATGCTGCTGCTTCAAATCCAAAGTGATGGGATGAAGAAAGATGATTTATGGAATGTCGAAGTAGACAAATTGCTAAGAATAATGTTCCAATGATTACATGAAGTCCATGGAATCCTGTGGCTAGAAAGAATGTAGATCCAAATACTGAGTCAGCTATTGTAAAAGGAGACTCAAAATATTCATATCCTTGAAGTATAGTAAAGTAAATTCCAAGAATAATTGTAATTATTAATCCTTGTGTGGTTTGTTTAAAGTTATTTTCTATTAATCTATGATGTGCTCATGTAACTGAAATTCCTGATGAAATTAGGATTAAGGTGTTTAATAAAGGAATTTGAATTGGGTTAAACGGAATAATTCCTTTTGGGGGTCATGTTATTCCAATTTCAATTGAAGGGGATAGTCTAGCATGATAAAATCTTCAGAAGAATGATACAAAAAATAATACTTCTGATGTAATAAATAAGATTATTCCTCATCGGAGACCTTTTGTTACTTTTAATGTGTGTAGTCCTTGAAAAGATCCTTCTCGTGAAATATCACGTCATCATTGATACATTACTATTAATGTGCAAAATGTTCCAATTAATATTAAAGAGTTGTCGTATATGTGGAATCATTTAATTAATCCAATTATTATAATTATAGTTCTGAACCCTCCAATAATAGGTCAGGGTCTTACTTCAACTATGTGATACGTGTGATTTTTATTTAACATTAGTTAATTTCTCTTGAATATAATGTTGCTAGAATAGAAAATACATAAGATTGAATAATAGCTACTGCTGATTCAAGCACTAGTAATGCTAATTGTGTAATGATTAATAAATTAATTATGATGATAGATAATTTATTTCCTGTTCTTCCTAAAAGAGTTAAAAGTAGATGTCCTGCAATTATATTAGCTGATAGACGAATAGCCAAGGTTCCTGGTCGAATTACATTTCTAATGGTTTCAATACATACTATAAATGGTATTAAAACTCCAGGTGTTCCTTGGGGAACTAAATGGGTCAACATATGAATAGTATTATTTGTTCATCCATAAATTATAAATCTTAATCATAAAGGTAAAGATAATGCAAGGGTTAATGATATGTGTCTAGTTCTAGAAAAAATGTATGGAAATAGTCTTAAAAAGTTACTAAATATAATTATTGAAAATAATGAGATGAATATAATTGTGTTCCCTTTATTGAAATTAATATTTAATAAAGCCTTAAATTCTTTGTTTAAGGCTGTTGATAATTTGATTCATATTATATTAATTCGTGAGGGGATAATTCATATTGATAATGGTAAAATTATAATTCCAATTATTGCTCTAATTCAGTTTAATGAAAGATTAGATCTAGTTGATGGATCAAATGTTGAAAATAGGTTTGTTATCATTTTCATTTTAACTCAATGTTCTTTTTTTGAATTATAAAATTATTTTTATAAGTTTTAAAGAAATAAATTATTGAGTTGATTATTAACAAAATTATAATAAATAAAATAAATAAATAAAGTCAATTTATAGGGGCTATTTGCGGAATTAAAAATTATTAAATTTTAATTATTTTAGCTTGACAAACTAATGTTATTTATTAACTAAATTTTTCATTAGAAGTAATTGCTAATTTACTATAATATGGTTTAAGAGACCAGTACTTGCTTTCAGTCATCTAATGAGAGCCTTTTTACTCATTGAATAAAATGTTTAGGAGAAATTCTTTCTACAACAATAGGTATAAATCTATGATTGGTTCCACAAATTTCTGAGCATTGTCCAAAATGAATTCCTGATCGATTAATATAAAATGTGGTTTGATTTAATCGTCCAGGAGTCGCATCAATTTTTACTCCTGCTGAGGGGATAGTTCATGAATGAATTACATCAGTTGATGAAACAATTATTCGTGTTATTGCATTATAAGGTAGTGCTAAACGATTGTCAACATCAAGTAACCGAAATGATCTGTTAGTTTGTTCATTTTCAGGGATTATATAGGAGTCAAATTCAATTTCCTTAAAGTCTGAAAGTTCATAGGATCAAAATCATTGATGCCCAATAGATTTAATAGTAATTTCAGGTGAATTGATTTCATCTATTAAGTATAATAGTTGTAATGAAGGTAAAGCAATAAAAATTAATGTTATAGCTGGGGCTATAGTTCAAATTAATTCAATAGTCTGTCCTTCAAGAAGGTATCGATTAATGTATTTATTTACTATTATTGAAATTATAATGTATGTCACTATAGTAACAATAATAGCTAAAATTATTAATGTGTGATCATGAAAGAATGTTAATTGTTCTATTAAGGGTGAAATTCTGTCTTGTGAATTAAAATTTAATCATGTGGCTATTTCTAAAGAAAAATAATTTTATTTATAGGTCTTAAATCTATTGCACTAATCTGCCACATTAGAAACTAGTTAATATAGGCAATTCGGAGTAAGTATGTTCAGTAGGCGGAGTTAGTTGAATTCATTCAATTGATCTTGGTATGTGAGTAGTAAATACTACCTTTATTGTAGAGGAAAGACTTTTTCATAAAATTACAATAAATAGTAGGATTCTTGCAGTTCTAATTAAAGATCCAATTGATGAGATTATATTTCATAATGTATATGCATCAGGATAATCAGAATATCGACGAGGTATACCTGCTAACCCTAAAAAATGTTGAGGGAAAAAGGTTATATTTACTCCAATGTATATAGTTAAAAATTGAATTTTTAATAGATTTTGATTTAATGCAAGTCCAGTTAATAAGGGGAATCAATGAATAAATCCTGCTATAATTGCAAATACTGCTCCTATTGATAAAACATAATGAAAATGAGCAACTACGTAATAAGTATCATGTAAAATAATATCAATTGATGAATTTGCTAAAACCACTCCAGTTAATCCTCCAACTGTAAATAAAAAGACAAATCCTAATCTTCATAGTATTTGTGGGGAATAATTTATTTGAGTTCCGTGGATAGTAGCCAGTCATCTAAAAATTTTAATTCCTGTAGGAACAGCAATAATTATTGTGGCTGAAGTGAAATAAGCTCGCGTGTCAACGTCCATTCCTACAGTAAATATATGGTGAGCTCATACTACGAATCCTAGAAGCCCAATTGCCATTATAGCATAAATTATACCAATTGTACCAAAAGTCTCCTTTTTTCCAGATTCTTGAGCTACAATGTGAGAAATTATGCCAAATCCTGGTAAAATCAGAATATATACTTCTGGGTGACCAAAAAATCAGAATAGATGTTGATATAAAATTGGGTCTCCTCCTCCAGCGGGGTCAAAGAATGATGAATTTAAATTACGATCAGTTAGAAGTATTGTAATAGCTCCTGCTAATACTGGAAGGGAAAGTAAGAGGAGAATAGCTGTTAATAGAACAGCTCATACAAATAAAGGTATCTGATCAAGTTTTATTTCTTTGGGTCGTATATTAGCAATTGTAGAAATAAAATTTACTGCACCTAGAATAGATGAAATACCTGCTAAATGAAGACTAAAAATTGCTAAATCTACTGAAGCTCCTCTGTGGGCTATATTAGCTGATAATGGCGGATAAACTGTTCAACCTGTTCCTGCCCCTCTTTCTACTATTCTTCTTATTAAAAGAAGGGTAATTGAGGGGGGAAGAAGCCAAAATCTTATATTGTTTATTCGTGGGAATGCTATATCTGGAGCTCCTAACATTAAGGGAACTAACCAATTTCCAAATCCCCCAATTATTACGGGCATAACTATAAAGAAAATTATAATGAAAGCATGGGCAGTAACAATAACATTAAAAATTTGATCATTACCAATCAATGATCCCGGGCTTCCAAGTTCTGCTCGAATTAAAAGTCTTAATGATGTTCCTAGTATTCCTGACCATGCACCAAAGATAAAATATAATGTTCCAATATTTTTATGGTTAGTGGAAAACAATCATTTATTTAGTAAAATGACCGAGTTTAGGTGATAAATTGTAAATTTATTTACGGATTAAATCCTTTTACTAAGTTTTGTATTCAACAATGATTTTAAATTGCAAATTTAAAGGTGGCTTAGGTCCAAAACTTTATGAAAATTTAATGAAGGAATACTAATTTTTGTGCATAAATTTAATTGAGTTTAAATGAATTTTACTGTTTTAATAATTCGATTAATCAAAAATCTAAATTTTAGTAGATATTTGTAGTGTAGGGGAAGGGGGGGTAAGGCTTAAAGGCGGACTTTATTGGTAACTTTGAAGGTTACTAGTTTAGTTAACTTAAATCCTTATTAAAATGAATTAAAGGTTAAAGTTACTATAATTAGCCTCGTGATTAGAACAAAATTTATATATCTGGATGAATTTGATATTTCGTTAGTTTTATAAATCAATCAATTAGGCGATGCTGATTTAATTAATAGCGATGAAATTGAAATATTAATATACACATAAATTATTATTATTGTGCAAATAATTATAATAAATGGTAAAATGTATAGGGAATTTTGAACTATAGTTTGGATTGTTAATCATTTAGGTAGAAATCCAATAAACGGTGGAATTCCTGCTAATGATAGAAAGTTAACAATAAAGAAAATTTTAATTCTTGGGCTTGAATTAAGATTTTGCATTAATTGATTTAGAAAGAAGATTTTATTAGAATTTAGAATAATAATAATATTAATTGTTATTAGTGAATAAACAATAAAATAAAATATTCATGTAGTTTGTAGGAAGATTATTGCTCTAATTATTCATCCTATATGGTTAATTGATGAATAAGCTATAATTTTTCGTAAGCTGATTTGATTAAAAGCTATTAATCCTCTAATTACTATAGAAATAATGATTACAATTGTTATAAAAGATTTAAATTTTGTATTAAGTATAAACAGGACTATAGGGGCAATTTTTTGTCATGTTAATATTAATATACAATTTATTCAATTTAGTCCTTCTAATACTTCTGGAAACCAGAAGTGGAACGGGGCTATTCCTATTTTTATTAGAAGACTTGAATTTATAACAATTATTGTTCATGATTCTTGATCAATTTTAGAGTAAAATCTTGTATTTATCATAGTGAGGATAATGGAAAGAAGAATTACTGAGGATGCAATTCTTTGTGTAATAAAGTATTTAATTGAAGCTTCAGAGGAGAGCTTGTTTTTGTGGGAATTTAAGATTGGAATAATTGAAAGAACATTGATTTCTAGTCCAATTCATATAGCTATTCATGAATAGGATGAAATTGAAATGAGTGTTCTTGTAAAAACTATTGTTAAAAATAGAATTTTATAAAATTTTGTTATTAAAAAGAAAAGAGACACTTTATATTTGAGGTATGAACCCAAAAGCTTAAATTTAGCTTATCTTTTTATAATTAAGTATAAGATGTACATGAAATTTTGATTTTCATAGGGATAGTTTAATTCTATTAATTATAATGAAGGTAATAAAATTACATTTTTTATTCTATCAAAATAACCCTTTAGTCAGGCACTTCATT